TTGGTCAAGGTACTGCAGCGGGCCAAGCTGTAGAAGGTATCGCGAGACAACCTGAGGCAGAGGGAAAAATACGAGGTACTTTATTGCTTAGTCTGGCTTTTATGGAAGCTTTAACAATTTATGGACTGGTTGTAGCATTAGCGCTTTTATTTGCGAATCCTTTTGTTTAATCCTATAAATATGAAAATTACGTATTTTTTTGTCGTATTTAGAGACCTGTGTTCCTTGCTTTTTCAAATTATATAAATTATATCAAGATTTCACTCCTACAATTACCTATTCGTTGGGACAATACTCCATGGGAAGTACTAATTTGAGGATGAGGAATTAGCATAAGCATACCGACTCCCTTTCTTCTTTCGCCTTTCTTTTCTACTCTAAAGGAAAGCCTTTTTTTAAGGAAGGGGTGTTGGAACAAATGAGGTTTTTTACAATTGACATGAGACCAGGTCCCTAATTCGAATAAGTATCATTATTATTGTTATTGGGAATTTCCAATTGAAAAAAAAAAACAACATTTCGAAAACATTTCTAATAGGTAAATAAAAAAAATAAATAGAAATTCAATAAATATATAGAAATAGAAAAAGTAGAAAAAAAATATATAGAAATATAAAAAGTAGAAAAAAGGTGAAGTGATACAAAAAAAAAAAAAGAACAGAAACAGAGTTCCTTTTTTTTTTAGTCTATCTAAAAGAGGAGATCATATGAAAAATGTAACCGATTCTTTCGTTTCCTTGGTTCACTGGCCATTTGCCGGGAGTTTCGGGGTTAATACCGATATTTTAGCAACAAATCCAATAAATCTAAGTGTAGTGCTTGGTGTATTGATCTTTTTTGGAAAGGGAGTGTGTGCGAGTTGTTTATTTCAAGAATAGGCTGGATCCAACCAGCTGCACTTTTTTTCGTTATAACTAGGACCGAAAAAAGTGCATGATTCCGCGAATTACTTCTGAATAAATTTGAATAAATTGAAAATCATATTTAAGAACCATAGCATTTCGCGATTCATTGGTAAATCGACTTTGATTCTCTATCAACCAAACCAACAATACGGAACCATTAACATGGTTAAAGCTAAACCATTTGAAGTCCAGACGCAGCATGGTACTCTTTCTACTACTATGTTAATATAGAATAGAAATGTTTTTCAAAATGAATAATTAGAATTTTTTTTTCGATCTAAAACACTCATGTCGATAAAATGATTTGACCCTTTTATTGGAAAATATTGGAAAAATGGGTATTTCAACCAACCTTTTTTATGCTGAATCGACGACCTATGTATAAAGTAAGAAGAATTCTTTGGATTTGAAGAAAAAAAGAAACAACTTTGCTGACAATTATCTATTTTTGTTTTGGTTGGTCAGAAGAGTCCTCCGAATATTCTGGTCTTGGATTATTGATCAGTCGTGCCATTTTGGAATCTGAATAGAGAAGAGAGGGAGAGGATAGGCTCATTACATTAAAAAAAAAGATATGGGAACCCCCCATACACCATACATAAGTAGTTGAAGTAATTGAGTGTGAGAGCCAAATGAATCGAAAAATTCATGTTTGGTTCGGGAAGGGATTATGGAAGTTTTGAGATGAATGGAAAGATAATCTACTTTCATTAAGTGATTTATTAGATAATCGAAAATTGAGGATCCTGAATACTATTCGAAATTCAGAAGAACTGCAGGAGGGGGCCATTGAACGGCTGGAAAAAGCCCGGGCCCGCTTACGGAAAGTTGAAATGGAGGCAGATCAGTTTCGAGTGAATGGATACTCTGAGATAGAACGAGAAAAATTGAATTTGATTAATTCAACTTATAAGACTTTGGAACAATTAGAAAATTACAAAAATGAAACCATTCATTTTGAACAACAAAGAGCGATTAATCAAGTCCGACAACGGGTTTTCCAACAAGCTTTACAAGGAGCTCTAGGAACTCTGAATAGTTGTTTGAACAAGGAGTTACATTTACGTACCATTAGTGCTAATATTGGCATGTTTGGGGCGCTGAAAGAAATAACTGATTAGTCCTTTTTTACAGTAGGCATTATTTTTTTTCTTCCAAAAAAAATTAAGAAAAAATCATGGTAACAATTAGAGCCGACGAAATTAGTAATATTATCCGTGAACGTATTGAGCAATATAATAGAGAAGTAAAGATTGTAAATATCGGTACCGTACTTCAAGTAGGCGACGGCATCGCTCGTATTTATGGTCTTGATGAAGTAATGGCAGGTGAATTAGTAGAATTTGAAGAGGGTACAATAGGCATTGCTCTGAATTTGGAATCAAATAATGTTGGTGTTGTATTAATGGGTGACGGTTTAATGATACAAGAGGGAAGTTCTGTAAAAGCAACAGGAAAAATTGCTCAGATACCAGTAAGCGAGGCTTATTTGGGTCGTGTTATAAATGCCCTGGCTAAACCTATTGATGGTCGAGGTGAAATTTCAGCTTCTGAATCTCGATTAATTGAATCACCCGCTCCAGGTATTATTTCGA